ATAAAATAAATCCAAATTCCAGCAGTAGATGAATAATTGCAAATTTTTGTGTGTACGAGATTAGAATAGCTTCAAAATAACTGACATAATTTTTTATTTTTCCTGATCAGAAAAATATATGAAAAAGAAAGGAGGTAGAAAAATTTTGGGATTTATGGTTAAAGAAGAAAAAGAAGAAAACGGGGGTTCTGTTGAATTTCAAGTATTCAGTTTCACCAATAAGATACGGAGACTTGCTTCACATTTGGAATTACACAAAAAAGATTTTTCATCGGAAAGAGGTCTACGAATACTTTTGGGAAAACGTCGACGTTTGCTGGCTTATTTGGCAAAGAAAAATAGAGTACGTTATAAGAAATTAATCAGTCAGTTGAATATTCGGGAGCAGTAATTTAATCGTTCTAATTTTTGTCTTATTTTCTTAGTAGTCTTCTAGTAGTCTTATATTTTGCATTTTGATGAGCCTCCTTTTGAGGAATTCATGGAATAATCCATTTTCATGGAATAATGAATTAAGGAAGAAAGGATATGAGTCTACCGCTTACAAGAAAAGATCTCATGATAGTAAATATGGGCCCTCAACACCCATCAATGCATGGTGTTCTTCGACTGATCGTTACTCTCGATGGTGAAGATGTTATTGATTGTGAACCCATATTAGGCTATTTACACAGAGGAATGGAAAAAATCGCGGAAAACCGAACGATTATACAATACTTACCTTATGTAACACGGTGGGATTATTTAGCTACTATGTTTACAGAAGCAATAACGGTAAATGCACCGGAATTCTTAGAGAATATTCAAATACCTCAAAGAGCCAGCTATATTAGGGTAATTATGTTAGAATTGAGCCGTATAGCTTCTCACTTGTTATGGCTTGGGCCTTTTATGGCGGATCTCGGGGCACAGACCCCCTTTTTCTATATTTTTAGAGAGAGAGAATTGATATATGATTTATTTGAAGCTGCTACAGGTATGCGAATGATGCACAATTACTTTCGGATCGGAGGAGTATCCGCGGATCTACCTTATGGATGGATCGATAAATGTTTAGATTTCTGTGATTATTTTTTACGCGGAATTGTTGAATATCAACAACTTATTACACAGAATCCCATTTTTTTGGAGCGAGTTGAGGGAGTAGGTTTGATTAGTGGAGAAGAAGCAGTAAATTGGGGCTTATCAGGACCGATGTTACGAGCTTCTGGAATACAATGGGATCTTCGTAAAGTAGATCTTTATGAGTGTTACAACCAATTTGATTGGAAAGTCCAATGGCAAAAAGAAGGGGATTCATTAGCTCGCTATTTAGTACGAATCAGTGAAATGAGAGAATCCATCAAAATAATTCAACAAGCTGTAGAAAAAATTCCTGGAGGCCCTTATGAGAATTTAGAAGTCCGACGCTTTAAGAAAGAAAAGAATTCCGAATGGAATGATTTTGAATATAGATTTCTTGGTAAAAAACCGTCCCCCAATTTTGAATTGTCAAAGCAAGAGCTTTATGTAAGAGTGGAAGCCCCAAAAGGTGAATTAGGAATTTATCTAGTAGGAGATGATAGCCTTTTCCCCTGGAGATGGAAAATTCGTCCACCCGGTTTTATTAATTTACAAATTCTTCCTCAGCTAGTTAAAAAAATGAAATTGGCTGATATAATGACGATATTAGGTAGTATAGATATCATTATGGGGGAAGTTGACCGTTGAAATGATAATAGATAGGGTAGAAGTGGAAACTATCAATTCTTTTTCAAAATTGGAATTATTAAAAGAAGTCTATGGACTCATATCGATTCTACCCATTTTAAGCCTCCTTTTGGGAATAACAATAGAGGTACTCGTAATTGTGTGGTTAGAAAGAGAAATATCTGCATCGATACAACAGCGTATTGGTCCTGAATATGCTGGTCCCCTGGGACTGCTTCAAGCTATAGCAGATGGGACTAAGCTACTTTTTAAAGAAGATATCTTACCATCCCGAGGGGATATTCCTTTATTTAGCATTGGACCCTCTATAGCAGTTATATCCATTTTATTAAGTTTTTTAGTTATCCCTTTGGGATATCATTTTGTTTTAGCCGATCTTAGTATTGGTGTTTTTTTATGGATTGCCATTTCAAGTATTGCTCCTATTGGTCTTCTTATGGCAGGATATAGTTCAAATAATAAATATTCTTTTTCAGGCGGTCTACGAGCTGCTGCTCAATCCATTAGTTATGAAATACCATTAACTTTTTGTGTGCTAGCAATATCTCTACGTGTGATTCGTTAAAATAGGATCTTTTTCCTCTAAAATCCATTAACTATTTATCTTCCTTTTCTTATTCTGTATTTGGGTTGATAAGTTAAACTATATAGCTATATGAGTGAAACAAAACAGCTTATAAATTTGTAGTAAAAAGAAAAAATCTCATTTCCTACGTACAAGAAAAAGTTGAAGTAAACATAAGCAGTGTAAACTCTTTATCCCAAGGTTGATTTTTTTTTATTTAATTAATCATCATATCTTGAAGCGGGCAAGAATTAAGGATTCGCGATATGGAATTCCATTACTAGAATATTTCTAGTTATTACTATAACTTATAATCATAAGAAGAATCCATCAAAAGTTAGTGAAGGGTTAGGAACACTAAAGTACATAAAGGATTAGTAATGGGGAATCTAAGACATTAGATATTTTTCCCCATAAAAGGAATCATAATAAGGACTTGAAATTTGTGGAAATTATCAAGTAGTACTTTCTTCAGATTCCGATCCAGAGTATGTTCCTATTCACTTGTTAAGGAAATGGCTATAAAGAACGAATTAACCCTTTATCCCTTTTTTCTTTTTAAATACCCCCTACCCAAGGAAAGAAGAGTAGGACAAAAGATATGGAGTGCAATACAAAAAAATTTGAATTATTTCCTTCCTCTATCCATATTCATACGGAATTCCTCATGAACTAATGCCCAAATCTTTTCATTTATTAATTTAATTCGTATAACAAGTGTTTTATTCCAAGATTAAGTTATTACTGAACAAAGAAAAAAATTATTATAAATTATAAAGGATGAGATCAATTCAGAAGCGCTATTTCTTATTCTAGCAGACGGAATTCCTTTGGTCTAATTTAGGACTTTCGAATATATTTTATTTTACCTAATTCTATCTACACCCTGGGGCTAATAACGAAACAATCCTCTCTTTTTTCTGATCATAGAGAAGCCGTATGAAGCTAAGGTTTCATGTACGGTTTTGGAATAGCGGTGGGAACTGTGATGTTATCATCGACTATGATTATCTAACAGTTCAAGTACAGTTGATATAGTGGAAGCACAGTCTAAATATGGTTTTTTTGGATGGAACATTTGGCGCCAGCCTATAGGTTTTCTGGTTTTTCTAATTTCTTCTTTGGCAGAATGTGAAAGATTACCCTTTGATTTACCAGAAGCAGAGGAAGAATTAGTAGCAGGTTATCAAACTGAATATTCCGGTATAAAATATGCTTTATTTTATCTTGTTTCTTACCTAAATTTATTAGTTTCCTCTTTATTTGTAACAGTTCTCTACTTAGGTGGGTGGAATTTATCTATTCCCTATATATCCTTTTTTGATTTTTTCCAAATGAATAACGCAGTTGAAATTTTGGAAATTACAATGGGTATCTTTATTACATTAACTAAAGCTTATTTATTTATCTTCATTTCTATCACAATAAGATGGACTTTACCCAGGATGAGAATCGATCAGTTATTAAATCTTGGATGGAAATTTCTTTTACCTATTTCCCTGGGCAATCTCTTATTAACAACCTCTTCCCAACTTGTTTCGCTATAAATAAGATAATACAATAACAGTCAGAATATTTTCAACACAAGGGCTCTCTCAAACAAGAGAAAGAAACATATCTTTTTCATAGATATTTAGAATGAATATGTTCCCTATGGTAACTGGGTTCATGAGTTATGGTCAACAAACAATACGTGCTACAAGGTACATTGGTCAAAGTTTCATAACTACCTTATCCCACACAAATCGTTTACCTATAACGATTCATTACCCTTATGAAAAATCAATTACACCGGAGCGTTTCCGGGGGCGAATACACTTTGAATTTGATAAATGTATTGCTTGTGAAGTATGTGTTCGGGTATGTCCGATAGATCTACCCGTTGTAGATTGGAGATTTGAAAAGGATATTAAAAGGAAACAATTGCTTAATTATAGCATTGATTTCGGAGTTTGTATATTTTGTGGTAATTGTGTTGAGTACTGTCCGACAAATTGTTTATCAATGACTGAAGAATATGAACTTTCTACTTATGATCGTCATGAATTGAATTACAATCAAATAGCTTTAAGTCGGTTACCAATCTCCATAATGGAAGATTACACAATTCAAACAATTAGGAATTCGACTGAAAGTAAAATAGATGAAGATAAATCTTCGAATTCAAGAACGATTACTTATTACTAAACTTTTTTTTTTCTTTTTGTTATAAAAATATCCTAATCCCTTTTTCCTTCCTTAAATCCTTTAGTTTTAGTCAGTTTATGAAAAATTTTATACTATTTTAATTTCTTTTTATCCATAATGGATTTACCCGGACCAATACATGAGATTCTTATGGTATTTGGGGGATTTGTTATTCTACTAGGAGGTCTAGGAGTAGTATTACTTACCAACCCCATTTATTCTGCCTTTTCGCTGGGATTAGTTCTTGTTTGTATATCCTTATTCTATTTTTTATTAAATTCCTACTTTGTCGCTGTGGCACAACTTCTTATTTATGTGGGAGCCATAAATATTTTGATCATATTCGCTGTAATGTTCATAAATGGCTCAGAATGGTCTAAAGATAAGAATTATTGGACTATTGGAGATGGGTTCACTTCACTTGTTTGTATAACTATTGTTTTTTCACTAATGACTACTATCCCAGATACATCATGGTATGGAATTCTTTGGACTACAAGATCAAACCAAATAGTAGAACAGGGTCTCATAAATAATGTTCAACAAATTGGGATTCATTTAGCAACCGATTTTTATCTTCCGTTTGAACTCATTTCCATAATTCTTCTAGTTTCTTTAATAGGTGCAATTACTATGGCTCGGCAATAAGAACACTTAGAAAGAGTAAAAATTATAAGAATTGCAAATCTAAAATAAATAACTAAAGAATCATAATTTTGATTTAGTAAAAACCATCTACCGCCAACAAATACCTTCTTTCTTTTCTCTTTTGTTGTGTAATTTTTCTATTGTAATTTAATTCAATCGGTTCAATTCTTGGCCTCATATTGAAATGAATCGAGATTGATAAGGAGTTAATTAATGATGTTTGAGCTTGTACTTTTTTTGAGTGTCTATTTATTTTCGATTGGTATATATGGATTGATCACAAGCCGAAACATGGTTAGAGCTCTAATATGTCTTGAACTTATACTAAATTCAATTAATTTAAATCTCATAACATTTTCTGATCTATTTGATAGTCGCCAATTAAAAGGAGACATTTTCGCAATTTTTGTGATAGCCCTTGCGGCTGCTGAGGCCGCTATTGGACTATCCATTCTTTCTTCCATCCATCGTAATAGGAAATCAACTCGTATCAATCAATCTAATTTATTGAATAATTAGACTATGGAATATTTGGACTTTTTAATAATAAGACATACAATCCTCTAAACAAAGGGGAACATATAATATATATATTGATTATTTCTTAGTATTATTTGACAATATACATTTTTTTTTTAGTAGGTTATTACATAGTATTCTTTTTTTTTTTCACTTAAAGGAATTTTTTTAATTCATTGATATTGCAATTTGAATATTGCAATAATTTATAGTGAAAACACGATAGCCAATTTATTGGCTAATTCTAATTCATATGTACAATTAGTATAATTCTGATTGTTGAAGTCCAAAATTCAAGTCTCTTGGCTCTTTTCACGCTTTCTCACAAACAGATTAAAAAATAGATTATTATTTTTGAAGTTTGGATAAACCATTGCTTCGTCTGGTGTCTACAATACATATGACTCATATAGTACTAATTTCATTTTTACCAGATTGAAAAATTTTATGTTGAAAAGAAAAATTTATAGACCCAATGTCACATTCCGTAAAAATTTACGATACATGTATAGGATGCACTCAATGTGTACGAGCTTGTCCAACAGATGTATTAGAAATGATACCCTGGGAGGGATGTAAAGCCAAGCAAATTGCTTCCGCGCCGAGAACCGAAGATTGTGTGGGTTGTAAGAGATGTGAATCCGCTTGTCCGACAGATTTTTTAAGTGTACGCGTTTATTTAGGGCCTGAAACAACCCGTAGCATGGCTTTATCTTATTGATACGTTACAAAAAACTTCATTTGAATCATCTGATTCCTCTTTACCGAAGAAGCCTGTGCTCGAAATAATCGAGCACGGGCTTTTCTGGTCAAAACGTATCTTGTCTTTATCACTTTATCATGAGTTATTTTCCTTGGTTAACAATACTTGTTGTTTTGCCGATATTTGCAGGTTCATTAATTTTCTTTTTACCTCATAGGGGAAACAAAATAGTTAGGTGGTATACTATATCTATTTGTTTATTAGAATTCCTTCTAATGACTTATGCATTCTGTTATCATTTCCAACTGGAGGATCCCTTAATCCAATTAAAGGAGGATTATAAATGGATAGATATCTTCGATTTCCACTGGCGATTGGGAATCGACGGACTTTCATTAGGATCTATTTTATTGACAGGATTTATCACTACTTTAGCTACTTTAGCAGCTTGGCCAGTTACCCGGAATTCACGATTATTCTATTTCCTGATGCTCGCAATGTATAGTGGTCAAATAGGATTATTTTCTTCGCGCGACCTTTTACTTTTTTTTATCATGTGGGAGTTAGAATTAATTCCTGTTTACTTACTTTTATCCATGTGGGGGGGAAAGAGGCGTCTATATTCAGCTACAAAGTTTATTTTGTATACTGCAGGCGGTTCCATCTTTTTCTTAATCGGAGTTCTGGGTATGGGCTTATATGGTTCCAACGAACCAGGATTAGATTTGGAAAGATTAATTAATCAATCATACCCTACAACCTTGGAAATACTTTTATATTTTGGCTTCCTTATTGCTTATGCTGTAAAATTGCCGATTATACCCCTACATACGTGGTTACCGGATACCCACGGGGAAGCGCATTATAGTACATGTATGCTTTTAGCGGGAATCTTATTAAAGATGGGGGCATATGGATTGATTCGGATCAATATGGAATTGTTACCCCATGCTCATTATCTATTTTCGCCCTGGTTAGTAATAATAGGAGCAGTCCAAATAATCTATGCAGCTTCAACTTCTCTTGGTCAACGAAATTTCAAAAAAAGAATAGCTTATTCCTCTGTATCTCACATGGGTTTCATAATTATAGGAATTGGTTCCATAACGAACATTGGACTCAATGGAGCTATTTTACAAATATTATCCCATGGATTTATTGGTGCTACACTTTTTTTCTTGGCAGGAACGGCTTCTGATAGAATGCGTCTTGTTTATCTCGAAGAACTGGGGGGAATATCTATCCAAATGCCAAAAATTTTTACTATGTTTAGTAGCTTTTCAATGGCTTCTCTTGCTTTACCTGGAATGAGTGGTTTTGTCGCAGAATTAGTAGTCTTTTTTGGACTAATTACTAGTCCAAAATTTATGTTAATGCCAAAAATGCTAATTACTTTTTTAATGGCAATAGGAATGATATTAACTCCTATTTATTTATTATCTATGTTACGCCAGATGTTCTATGGATACAAGCTATTTAATGTTCCAAACACAAATTTTTTGGATTCTGGACCACGAGAACTCTTTATTTTAATCTGTATCTTTTTACCAGTAATAGGAATTGGTATTTATCCAGATTTTGTTCTCTCCCTATCCGTTGACAGGGTAGAGGCTCTCTTATCCAATTATTATCCTAAATAGGTTTTTTTACTAGTCCACTCTATTAATGCAGAAGAAAGTAAAAAGTCCGCTCTATTAATGCAGAAGTCTAATTAGATCTATCTTGCATTTTTGAGAACCCTTTGAGAAGGCGTTCAAGGGGTTCTCAAATAAAAAATAAAAAAGTAAAAACGTTCATTTCATGAAGGTTTTAGTTTATGTAATCATTTAGGTGTTAATATAAATGAACCATAACTATGTAAACCTATTCCTAATAAATTGATACCAAAATAGCAGATCCAAATTATAAGAAATCCTATTGAAGCTACTAGTGCGGAATTCGTACCCTTCCAATTTTGATTTGTTCTACTATGTAAATAAATTGCAAATATGGTCCAAGTAATAAATGCCCAAGTTTCCTTAGGATCCCAATTCCAATAGGATCCCCATGCTTCATTAGCCCATACTGCTCCACAAAGAATACCTATGGTTAAAAGGGTAAATCCTAGACTAATGACACGATAACTCCAAGAATCCAACCGCTCCGTTAATTGATATTTGTAATAATTTGGAAATGAAGGAACAGAGGTGTTTTTTAAAGCACTTCTTTTTGCATAGAAATCACTAAAGAAAAATGTTTTATTTAAAACATTTTTTTTCTTTTTATTTTTAGAAAAGAAATGGAAATTATTTCGAAATCTAATGATTAGAATAGCGGCAGATAATAAGGATCCGCACAAAAGAGTTGCATAGCTTAGTAACATCATACTGACATGCATCATTAACCACTGAGATTGCAGAGCAGGTACTAGTATTGTGGATTGATGCATTTCAGTTAAAAGACCTGATGTGGCAAAGCCCTGCGTTAAAATAGTACTTGGCGTAGTTATTGTGCTTAAATCATTTTTCGAGTTCTGTATCTTAGGAATGGTATGAAGAATATACAGAGCCCATGAAAGGAAAATCAACGACTCATATAAATTACTTAATGGAAAATGTCCCGAAGAAGCCCAGCGAGAAACTAAGAATCCTGTTATAGAGAAAAAAGTAACTATCATTCCTTTTTCTAACGAATCACGTAATTCCCAAAGTTCACGAACTAATAAGGTTATCAAATGAATCGTAATCACAATGGAAATGGTTGAGAAGGAGATATGAGTTAATATATGTTCTAAAGTTGCAAATAGCATAAGGGGAAGGTCCCATTACAAAATGGTAAATTTCGAATTAAATCCATTTTCTAATCTATTGTATTCTTTTTCGAGAATGCCGCCACTCGGATTCGAACCGAGATGCTTCAGCACTGCTTCCTAAGAGCAGCGTGTCTACCAATTTCACCATGGCGGCTAATTTCAAATAATAGGTAACTTAAAAGAATAATAGCTATTATCTCGCGAATCGTCGAGATTGGGAAAGTCCATAAAATTTAGGAACATTAGAGTCTTCATTAAAATGGACTTCGTTTATTAGTATCATTGCTATTTTTTTTTTTACAATAAACTCTTGCTTTTCCTAATAGAAATACTGCATGAAAGAGTTGGAACTCCTCTTTTAGAAGTTTCAATATAGAACTAATTTTTTTTTTCTAATTAGTTTCTCTTTTAAATTTTGAAAATTATTTCAATAAAATGGACAAAATATCAAAAGATTTGTTTCTATTTTATGATGAAATTTAAATGGATAAATAGGATAAATAGAAAAGGTTTTTTGGATTTTTTAAAGATTTATAGAATGAAAATAGTTAGGCTCTTATTAATAGGATTTACTAACCTTAAACCAATTATTTTGGAGAAATAGATGGAAGTGCTAAGTCCTATTGCAATAATACTCCACTTTTCATTGCAATAATACTCCACTTTTCATAATAGAATTCTGATAATAGAATTCTATTATGAAAAAAAAAGTTGATTGATCATTGATAGGAAAAGAATACTTAGCACACAGTATACCAAAACTTTTATTCCATATAGTGGATATCGGAGGGGTTTGTTCTAAGAATATTGTGTTGAGTAATTCGACACATAAAAATACATTAATTATTTTAATTAATTAATTAATGTATTTTTTTTTGATAGGGCAATTCAGATTATTACAAAACCTTATTATTTGTTTGTTTGTTGCCCAGAAAACCCTTTGGTTTTGGATGCTCATTGCCGCTGGAAAATGATTTTGCTTTTGCTAAAGAATAAGCGTGTACTATGGAAAAATAAGTCTTTTTCTTCCAAATATTTTTACGAATACGCTTTTTTGACATTGAAGTACGTTTTTTTGGAACTGCCATTCAAAAAGGAAATTACTTTTTTTCTAGTTGTATTGTATGTGAAAGACATCTATTGCCACAAATAAATCCTTCTTTCTTCTTTTTCTTGGTATTTATACTTCGATATTCAAAGATACTGAAATTCTGAATTATTTGTTACTTAAATTTTGTCTAATCTGGATAAGACAAGAATTTTGAATTTTTTTTTTCCGTATCGTATAGAGTATATATTTTATACTTTGTTTTAATAATCTAGAATATATAGAAAGGTTTCCCGTTTACATCTATTTATAGATATTTATATATAAAGTATACTCCATATATAGATATATGGTATGGAAGCCTATCCCCTATATAAGACAAGTGGACAAAAAGAAGGGAAAAATGAAATAGTTAATTAAGTTCAGAATGGAATTCTATAAAGGAATTCCAATCAAAACAAAAAAATACTTATACTGAGTCTCTTAAACAAGGCATTCTAAAACTTAGGTAATTATAGTCATTAGGATTTCCGTTCTATATGAAGTAACGACTATTTTAGAATTTCTTATACACATGGGTTTTCTTTTTATTGGAATTCCATTAATAAGTTATACGAAACAAGAGAGCTCCTTCATCTTTGTTTTAAAGAAATATCAAATAGAAAGTAAAAAAATGCAACCTTTTTTTTGTATTTTAATAAATAGCCTTATTTAGGTAATAACTAGGTAACGAAGTTATTTGATTAACTTTTAAAATTTAAGCAATTAAACCCATTCTTCATTTTTGCTTATTCTTTTTATTTATTCCTTCAGAAAGAGATAAGAATGGCGTTTGGTGAATCGGAAACTATTTTATTTTATAGAAAAATTCAAGTAAAAATTTCAATTTCTTTTCTTATGGAACATACATATCAATATGCATGGGTAATCCCTCTTCTCCCACTTCCAGTTATTATGTCAATGGGGTTTGGTCTTATTTTTATTCCGACAGCAACAAAAAATCTTCGTCGCATATGGGCTTTTCCTAGTGTTTTATTCTTAAGTATAGCTATGGTATTCTCAATTCAACTGTCTATTCAACAAATAAATGGAAGTTCTATCTATCAATATCTATGGTCTTGGACCGTCAATAATGATTTTTCCTTAGAATTTGGATACTTGATTGACCCGCTTACTTCTATTATGTTAATACTAATTACTACTGTAGGAATCCTGGTTCTTATTTATAGTGATGGTTATATGGCTCACGATGAAGGATATTTGAGATTTTTTGTTTATATAAGTTTTTTCACTACTTCTATGTTGGGATTGGTTACTAGCTCCAATTTGATACAAATTTATTTTTTTTGGGAACTCGTGGGAATGTGTTCCTATTTATTGATAGGCTTTTGGTTTACACGACCAATCGCAGCGAGTGCTTGTCAAAAAGCTTTTGTAACTAATCGTGTAGGGGATTTCGGTTTATTATTAGGAATTTTAGGTTTTTTTTGGATAACTGGTAGTTTAGAGTTTAGGGATTTGTTCCAAATAGCTAATAACTGGATTCCTAATAATGGAATTAACTCTTTACTTACTACTTTGTGTGCTTTTTTATTATTCCTTGGTGCAGTTGCGAAATCCGCACAATTCCCTCTTCACGTATGGTTACCCGATGCTATGGAAGGACCCACTCCCATTTCGGCTCTTATACACGCAGCAACTATGGTTGCTGCGGGGATTTTTCTTCTAGCTCGGCTTTTTCCTCTTTTCATATCTCTACCTTTGATAATGACTTTAATTTCTTTAGTAGGTACGCTAACACTCTTCTTAGGAGCTACTTTAGCTCTTGCTCAGAGAGATATTAAAAAAAGCTTAGCCTATTCTACAATGTCTCAATTGGGTTATATGATGTTAGCTCTAGGTATAGGTTCTTATCAAGCTGCTTTATTTCATTTGATCACTCATGCTTATTCTAAAGCTTTATTGTTCTTGGGATCCGGATCCATTATTCATTCAATGGAACCTCTTGTTGGATATTCACCAGATAAAAGTCAGAATATGGTTCTTATGGGCGGTTTAAGAAAATACATTCCAATTACAAGAACCACTTTTTTATGGGGTACACTTTCTCTTTGTGGTATTCCACCTCTTGCTTGCTTTTGGTCCAAAGATGAGATTCTTAGTAATAGTTGGTTATATTCACCCTTTTTTGGAATAATAGCCTCCTTTACTGCAGGATTAACTGCCTTTTATATGTTTAGGATATATTTACTTACATTTGATGGGTATTTGCGCGTTCATTTTCAAAATTACAGTACCACTAAAGAGGGTTCCTTGTATTCAATATCCTTATGGGGAAAAAAGATACCCAAAGGAGTTAACAGGGATTTCATTTTATCAACAACAAAGAGTCGAGTTTCTTTTTTTTCGCAAAATAGACCCAAAATTCAAGGTAATACAAGAAATGGGATACGATCCTTTAGTACGTCCTTTGGGGCTAAAAAAACTTTTGCCTATCCGCATGAAACAGGAAATACTATGTTATTTCCTCTTCTTATATTACTGCTTTTTACTTTTTTCATTGGATTTATAGGAATCTCTTTTGATAATGGAGCAATGGATAATGGAATAGTGGAGTTAACCCTATTATCAAAGTGGTTAACTCCCTCAATAAACTTGACTCAGGAAAGTTCGAATTCTTTTATAAATTCATATGAATTTATTACTAATGCTATTTCTTCTGTAAGTCTAGCTATCTTCGGTTTATTCATAGCATATATCTTATATGGATCCGCTTATTCTTTTTTTCAGAATTTGGATTTCATAAATTCCTTTTACAAGGAAAATTACAAGGAAAATCCTAAAAAGTACTTTTTCGATCAAGTAAAAAAAAAGATATACAGTTGGTCATATAATCGTGGTTATATAGATATTTTCTATACTGGGGTCTTTACTCTTGGTATAAGAGGATTAACCGAACTAACGGAGTTTTTCGATAAGGGTATCATTGATGGAATTATCAATGGGGTGGGTCTTGTTAGTTTTTGTATAGGAGAAGAAATTAAATATGTAGGAGGAGGGCGAATCTCATCTTATTTATTCTTTTTTTTATGTTATGTATCCGTGTTTTTATTCTTTTTTCTTTCTTAATTTAAGGAATTTACGAGTATCTGGATAACTAGCCTATCCCCTCCCCCTTCCTATCCTTTTCCCCTACCCCTTCCTATCCTTTCCTATCTTATCTTCTTCTACCATTTCTTCTATTCTATATCTCCCTAATCGTTCGGTTTTCCGCGATTTTTTCCATTCCTCTGTGTAAATAGCCTAATATGGGTTCACAATCAATAACATCTTCACCATCGAGAGTAACGATCAGTCGAAGAACACCATGCATTGATGGGTGTTGAGGGCCCATATTTACTATCATGAGATCTTTTCTTGTAAGCGGTAGACTCATATCCTTTCTTCCTTAATTCATTATTCCATGAAAATGGATTATTCCATGAATTCCTCAAAAGGAGGCTCATCAAAATGCAAAATATAAGACTACTAGAAGACTACTAAGAAAATAAGACAAAAATTAGAACGATTAAATTACTGCTCCCGAATATTCAACTGACTGATTAATTTCTTATAACGTACTCTATTTTTCTTTGCCAAATAAGCCAGCAAACGTCGACGTTTTCCCAAAAGTATTCGTAGACCTCTTTCCGATGAAAAATCTTTTTTGTGTAATTCCAAATGTGAAGCAAGTCTCCGTATCTTATTGGTGAAACTGAATACTTGAAATTCAACAGAACCCCCGTTTTCTTCTTTTTCTTCTTTAACCATAAATCCCAAAATTTTTCTACCTCCTTTCTTTTTCATATATTTTTCTGATCAGGAAAAATAAAAAATTATGTCAGTTATTTTGAAGCTATTCTAATCTCGTACACACAAAAATTTGCAATTATTCATCTACTGCTGGAATTTGGATTTATTTTATTGATGCAAATTGGATTTGGATAGAAGAGTACATTCTAATATTTTAGATAGAAGAAACATTTCTTCTATCTAAAATATTAGAAAGAATTTTGCTGATTTATTTTTTATTTATTGCTATATCCAATTTATGGAATTGATACACCATTTAATTGATATCATTTAGCAAAATGAAACACAGCATATGCATCCATCTTTCGGCTCGAGAATTTCACGGGATAGAGATATGGTATAAGAAATAGGCTATTAAGTATAAGTAACTCTAAATGAATTGTGGATACATCTGTATCCTTAACATACTGAAACGATTGCCATTATTCGTATCAAACCAATAGCGATTCATACAAGCTAAATCTTCTAATCAACGGTGGGCCAATAATGAATTTTTTTGCATATGTATTAAGACGCTCGGTCTGATTTCTAAATTATCCAGAGTTTTATATGTTGTTTTCATTGCAAAATGATGGGTCTCCTTCCATAACTTTCCAATTACGAGTAAGAGAATTGAAAGACATGAAAATTCTCAATTCTCTACGGCGTCTAGGAGATAGATAGAATATTTTCAGGAACAAGAAAATCAGAAGAATCTTTCTCTCTATTCACTACCATTCCGCGTCTTCGACTTCTATTAGTTTCTTTTCTTCTTTAATGCAATAGCTATGATATAAGAATCCATTTCTCAAAGTAATGGAAACCATTCTCTTATAGGAAATGGTTCGAAAATCCCTATTCCACCTTTTCTTTTAGGTATCGTGAAAAGTGATACCTGTGAAGATTGTGCATTTCAGTAAAATTCGGATCCGTTTTTTGAGTCCATGATATAACCAAATTGGGTGGATCCTCCACCCGGTTAGCTAAGAAAGAATAGA